TGTGTTTTGTTAAGTTTTTTTTATTGTGATTCGAAATAACATAATAACATAAAGGGAATCACGCTCTGTAGGATTTGAACCTACGACATCGGGTTTTGGAGACCCGCGTTCTACCGAACTGAACTAAGAGCGCTTTTTTATGACAGGAGATACGATTGTAAAGAAAAGGATTTTCTCATTTTTGTACCCCCAATGCGTCTTGTATACATTGGTATGCAAAAATGAAAGATTATGTCCAATTTTATTTAATTGATCTCACTCAGATCCCAGTCAATTAATCCCTTGTTACCGCCCATAGGAGAAGTAATAGGTAGGGATGACAGGATTTGAACCCGTGACATTTTGTACCCAAAACAAACGCGCTACCAAGCTGCGCTACATCCCTTTTCCAAAATTTTTGTACAGTGTCATTGTACAAAATCCATGTCTTGTTTTCCACATCGTTATTTTTTCCTCGATTCATATACAATTTTCTTGTCATTTCTTCTTTTTGGTTTCATATAATAAAAGAATTATATACATCTGAAACCTAACGTATAAAAAAGATGACTATTTTGCTTAGGAAGAAGAGGGTCTCTTTTTCTTTTTTAGGGACAGGGGTAGGAAAATCTTATCTACTGTTCATTGTACATATCCATTTTTGTTAGGAATTCCGTACAAAAAAATACAAATGATCTTGAACTACAGCATCTGACCATATATGTATTACAATAAAGAAGGAGGATTTTCAATGCGAGATATAAAAACATATCTTTCCACAGCGCCTGTGCTAACTACTCTATGGTTTGGGTCTTTAGCGGGTCTATTGATAGAAATTAATCGTTTATTCCCAGATGCTTTGTCATTCCCTTTTTTCTAGTTATTAATATAATATTAATATAATATGCGAAAAAAACGAAGAAAATTTGAGATACAATTCTACGTGACGTGACTAAAACTTAGTCCCCCCCTTTTTCAGTTCTTTAGGATAGGAAGGAAAGAGAAAGAAAAAGTATATTGAACCTCAGCAAAAATCCGGTGGATCTAAGATCCCATTTTGGAGAACAGAAATAGAAAGGGGGTCCAGTCTAAGGTAAAAAAAAGCTCCACGAAATCATAGCATAAAAAAAAGATACTTAAATGAAATACTGGGATTAGGATAGGAATAATTGATAGTTAGAAAAAAATTGTATTACTTACATTATTACTATATATATAATAATATTCTATTAATATTAATTAGAATTACAACAAAATATTTAGAAATGGAATTTCTAATTAGTAACTTCTATTGATATTGATTTTTTTTCTTTTTTGTTCTTTTCGTCTTCTTAGGTTCGGGTCGAAAACAGAAGAGTTAAGTTGATCAAACAAAAATGCAAAGGGGGTTCATGGCTAAGGGTAAAGATATCCGAGTTAGAGTTATTTTGGAATGTACCAGTTGTGTCCAAAATGGTGTCAATAAAGAATCGCCAGGCATTTCTAGATATATTACTCAAAAGAATCGGCACAATACACCCAGTCGATTAGACTTGAGAAAATTTTGTCGATATTGTCACAAGCATACGATTCATGGGGAAATAAAGAAATAAATCGAACGTGTGTTTGATCTTTCAAAGGGGCAGGAAAAGGAAGAACTTAACATATCTTAACATAAACATATATATATATATATATAATATAATAATATACAAATAATATACAAATAAAAATATAGAATATACAAAAAAACCTATTTCGGTCGGATCTGAAATGAATAAAGAAATAGAATTTTAGAGATAAGGAATAAACCATGGATAAATCCAAGCAACCTTTTCGTAAATCCAAGCGATCTTTTCGTAGGCGTTTTCCCCCAATTGAATCGGGGGATCGAATTGATTATAGAAACATGAGTTTAATTAGTCGATTTATTAGTGAACAAGGAAAAATATTATCTAGACGGGTGAATAGATTGACCTTGAAACAACAACGATTAATTACTATTGCTATAAAACAAGCTCGTATTTTATCTTTGTTACCTTTTCTTAATAATGAAAAACAGTTTGAGAGAGCCGAGTCAATCCCTAGAACTACCGGTCCTAGAACCAGAAATAAATAGATATACTCTTCCATTGATTCAAAACTTCAATCGGAATTCAAGCTCAGATTGATGTTTTGTTCGAAAAGCCTCAAATCCAGATTTTATTGTTGTGTTATAAGAAACAACAAATAGGGAAAGAATAAATCTTTTTTTTTTGAAAGATGTTCGTTCATTTCTACTACTTATCTTATCTTAATTTTTTTTATTCTATCTTCCCGGAGTACATTCTCCGGGGAATGCAATTCTGTTTCAATCATTCCTATATATGACTTTAGAATGTCTTTTATTTCATAATTTTATTGGAAATCGTGTAAAGACAATTCTTATTTGATATAGCTATTTGCGCAAGTATTTTACGATTAAGAAGTAATTGCTTCTTGTACAGATTGTGTATTAATTTACTATAACTATAGAATACCCCTTTCTCACGAGCCGCTGCATTTATCCGAGCGATCCACAAACGACGAAAGTCCCTCTTTTGCCTGCCCCTATCTCGATGAGAGGAAACCAAAGCTCTCATTTTCTGTTGAGTAATGGTTCGAGTAAGTCTTGAATGCGCCCCTATAAAGGTTGATGCAAATAAACGAATTTTTGTTCGACGTCTCCGAGCTATATATCCTCGTCTAACTCTGGTCATTGAATCAAATTACACTTTAATGAATGAATAACTAATTGATTTCTCTTCTTTCAGTCATCCTTTTATTCCCCGGTTGATTAATAACAAAACGGATTATTCCGATATATAAAATATAAATTCCAATGGCTTTTGCTACTATGACCTTCCCAACCACGATTTTGAATCCTTTCAGGTAAAATACCTAGAAATAAGAAATTCTAACGATATTCAAAAAAGAAAAGCAAAAAATAGTGGGTTCCGTCGTTTCTATGGTTATTTCATAAACGGCGAGGTCCTCTCTATACACCGGAGCCTCTTCTTTCATTTAATCAAATGTTATTGTAAACTTGTATAGTTCACTCTCTTTGGCTCTACCAATCAATTATACAGTAATAGATCTTTTCACAAAAAAAGCTATCCATACAGTGACGACATTTAATTATGAAAGTTGGCTAGGTAGCTGACCTTGTTAGTCCGTTCTTTCAAGAAAGGGAACATAACCTTTTTGCTTCTTGTAGTACTATTTCCTCCGCTTAATGGATAACTATTTGCTACCAATGGGGAATTGCTTTTCATCTCAAATTGAGGTGATTGGATTTGCACCAATGGAAACCATAAATTTCATACACAAAAAATATAGGTATATGATAGATCCTCATTTTTAGATAGTAAAAATGGCTTTTTCCACTCTATCTATCCTATTGGTGATTGGTACTGGAAAAATGGTTTCGTTTGTTCGAACTCATGATCTAAACGAGTCGCACATACACCCTAGTACATGTTCCCCGACGCTGAGGACATCCTCGAAGTGCGGGGGATTTCGTGATTTTTCTTATTGGCTGTCTTGTGTTTCTAATAAGTTGTTTAATTGTCGGCATATCATACATATATATAATAAAATAGGTTGGTTTAGATCGATCTTAACCTGATGATTGATGATTATGAATTATTTCCATTCAATATCAAATCACGAAAAATTCGAATTCTGATTTGAAACGGAATCGTGTATTTACACGAAATCTCCAGTATTTTCATTTTCGACCGCTACAAGATCAACAATACCATGAGCTTGGGCTTCTGTTGCTGACATAAAAACATCCCTTTCCATGTCTTCGGATATAACCCATAAAGGGTTGCCCGTTCTTTGTACATAAACCTTTGTGAGGGTTTCGCGAAGTTTCAGTAGTTCTTCCGCTTCCAGGATAAATTCCCCTGCTTGCGCCTCATAAAAAGAACTAGCAGGTTGGTGAATCATGACCCTGATAATATTGATATAACATCATGCATGAACGGTTCTTCTATCTTGCAGGATTGGGCTAAAGTAAGGGATAAAAAAACAAGAAGAAAAAAAAAAACAAATAGAATGGAACAGCCGTACAGGCATCTTTTGTACATTGCATACGGCTCTGCAATGGCATTTCTTCCTCCCTTCTCTTCAATTTCTATTCTATCGAAGAAAAAAATGGAATCCATCCGATCCAGATCGTTGAATGATCCATTTACCACCCTTCCTTTCGTATTGTAGGAGTCAAAAAATACTATGATGGTTCTGTTGCTTTCTATATTTATCTCGTCTGTGATTTAGCAATCCCAAAGTTTCTTTTTTTTTCATTTTCGTACTCTTTCTTTCGTAACGTAAATATCATAAAGAGACTTCTGGTGTGGAAGAAAAATGGTTTGTGACGCTGAAATGTACTCCTGACACATAAGATCAAATCGGAATAACCTTTGTTTCATACTACTATCTCGATACAAAATCTCATGTTAGGAAAAACAATACTAGTTTGTTCATATCGAACTCGAAGTGCCATGCTATTATTACCTATTTTTCATATTATTCACATTCGATATGGCGAAGGCATAGTCTTCTTCTTTTTTTTTCAAATAAAAACTCATTGGCGCCAAGCGTGAGGGAATGCTAGACGTTTGGTAATTTCTCCTCCGACCAGAATGAAAGATCCCATTGAAGCGGCTAATCCCATGCAAATTGTATGTACATCGGGCGAAACAAATTGCATAGTATCATAAATGGCTATTCCTGGTATTACCCATCCGCCGGGGGAGTTTATAAACAAATAAAGATCCCTAGTATCATCTTCTATACTGAGATATACCATGAGACCAACAAGTTGATTTGAGATCTCACTATCAACTTCTTGGCCTAAAAAAAGTAATCTTTCTCGATAAAGTCGGTTGATTAGGACAAAATTGTATCCCTTTTGAACCGTACGCGCATCTTTGGATGCATACGGTTCAAAAAAATTGTGAAAAAAGAATCAATGTGTCGATTCCAATCCTATCTCTTTTTTTTGTAACAGATTTCCT